ATTTGGTTCTCTCGCGAAAATCGCGAGTTGCAGAGATGAGAACCATGAAAAGCAAGATCCCGAATAAGAAAACAGAAACCGAGGAAACCACAAGAGTGAAGACTAGTAGAGTCTCGTCTTTTGTCATTCTTTGCTCCTTTTTCACTCAATGATTCATTCGAATTTCCCGACCAAAAATTCTATATGTCTATTCTATGATATTTCTATATATATAGAATATGATATCTAATATGACACCCGATTTGTCAAAGGGATTGGATTGGTGACTTACCCATTCAGTGACTTTGGCACTGGACGTTCCAAAAACGGGTACTATCGGATCGGGTGAATTAGAGAATAGACAGAGATCCGTTGGCATTTCAGCCTTTCTTCTCCTTTCAGGGCCTATCCGAAAGAGAATCCAGTACCTCTTGGTCCTGAATATCAGAATAGGACGAACGAACCGGCCTCCGCGGATATCTTTGCTTCGGAACAAAACCCTGCAATCAAATAGATTGTCCCAAGGGCGCCATATTCTAGGAGCCCAAGTTATGCTATTGAAAATTCGTTCCTCTAGCAGTTCCGGTTTGACCATTCCGTTCCCTTTTTCAAACTCCACTTCTTTTCATATAGCAATCCCTGATCAAAGAGAGAACAATATCCATTTCAAAACATTTCTAACGGATTCCTTGGTTCGGACCGACGAAGTAATGGCACTCAATTATTATCAACCTGACTGCAATCTTTTTCTGTCGGTAAGGATTGCACCAGAGCACCTTCTACTTCTAATAGGCCATGAACTATAGATAGAGAAGAATCATTCTGAGCGAGTCCATAAGAAGCGACCCACTTTTTTTCATCGGTTCCGGGGGAAGACCAAAGATCTTGCGCGACCGGTCCGCCAGAAAAACTCAAAAGAGAAAGAAGTCTCGTTAATCTCTTCATGCTCGTTCCAAGTTCGAAGTACCCTTTGGCCAAAGAAAAACCCGCTTCCTGACACGATTGCCTCTTTATATAGATAGATTCTATGGGGTTATTACTTAGAAGTCTATTTTGTACAAGAGCCCCTCCTATCTGATAGAAAAGGGTCCCATGATCCCGAGCCGGTCTTACCTTGGCTCGCAAACCCCAAGTTTGTCTATGAAGAGCTAATCTAATTGTATTAGTTTCTATAATGGATTTCTTATGTGGAATACTAATGGATAGGGCCTCGTTGCTAAGTGCTACAAGATCTAGTGCACTGGAACTCGTGGTTATGGACCCGAATCCTTTAGTATGGAACATTGTCTTTTCCAAGTAAAAACCCCTAGTATATGAAAGAATGAAAAGGTGCTTTCGTTCTTGTGGAATAAGAAGCCCTCGTACCTTAATGAAAGGAAAATAGGAATTTTTCGTTAGGTATTTGACCAAATAGGATCGTCCAGTTCCTATAGAACCTATCACTAAAATACCCGATAGGGCTAAGCGGAACGAAAAGGGTTTTCCATGAGATGGTAAATGAAAACGATTAGCCCCACACGAGGTTTGGGAATAAGTGATTGTCTGATAATGAGCAAGGAATATACGTCTTTCTGCTAAAGAGGATCTATTAAACTCATAATTCATTAGATCCTTGTTATCAATGTCAACTAGGTATCATAAGTAAATGGATCCCGGTTGTTCAATCCTTTGATAACCAAGGTCATTCTTTGCTAAAGAGAAATGATCACTATGAGTCAGACTCAATAGAATTGGATCCATTCCAAATAGCGAGAATTAGGATTCTTGATCCCTCTCAATCTCTCTTTCAATTCGAGGATCCAGAGAGGTGTTTTCATAGTCATCTCCGAATATTTGCCATCTCCGAATATTTTCGATTTCATTTTTCTATGATATGTCTTTCTATATGAAAATTGGTTATTTACGATGTACGATGATCCCTGTTAAGCATCCATGGCTGAATGGTTAAAGCGCCCAACTCATAATTGGTAAATTTGCGGGTTCAATTCCTGCTGGATGCACGCGAACGGGAACGTTCCATAAGTCTATTGGAACTGGCTCTCTATCCATGGAATCTCATCCATCATCCATACATAACGAATTGGTATGGTATATTCATACCATAACATAAGAACAATAAGAACTCGAATTCTTATCGATACTGGAACTCAGAGCATAGGAGGGAAAGTCGATTTATGGATGGAATCAAATACGCAGTATTTACAGAAAAAAGTCTTCGTTTATTGGGAAAGAATCAATATACTTTTAATGTCGAATCGGGATTCACTAAGACAGAAATAAAGCATTGGGTCGAACTCTTCTTTGGTGTTAAGGTAGTAGCTGTGAATAGCCATCGACTACCCAGAAAGGGTAGAAGAATGGGACCTATTCTGGGACATACAATGCATTACAGACGTATGATCATTACCCTTCAACCGGGTTATTCTATTCCACTTCTAGATAGAGAAAAAAACTAAAGGAGAATACTTAATAATACGGCGAAACATTTATACAAAACACCTATCCCGAGCACACGCAAGGGAACCGTAGACAGGCAAGTGAAATCCAATCCACGAAATAATTTGATCCATGGACGGCACCGTTGTGGTAAAGGTCGTAATTCCAGAGGAATCATTACCGCAAGGCATAGAGGGGGAGGTCATAAGCGCCTATACCGTAAAATCGATTTTCGACGGAATCAAAAAGACATATCTGGTAGAATCGTAACCATAGAATACGACCCTAATCGAAATGCATACATTTGTCTCATACACTATGGGGATGGTGAGAAGAGATATATTTTACATCCCAGAGGGGCTATAATTGGAGATACTATTGTTTCTGGTACAAAAGTTCCTATATCAATGGGAAATGCCCTACCTTTGAGTGCGGTTTGAACTATTGATTTACGTAATTGGAAGTAACCAATTAGGTTTACGACGAAACCTAGAAATCGATCACTGATCCAATTTGACTACCTCTACGGGATAGACCTCAACAGAAAACCGTTGAGTAACGGCAGCAAGTGATTGAGTTCAGTAGTTCCTCATAGAAAATTATTGACTCTAGAGATATGGTAATATGGAGAAGACAAAATTGTTTGAAGCACGCACAGAACCGGAAGCGCCCCTTGTTTCAAAGAGAGGAGGACGGGTTATTCACATTTAATTTGATGGTCAGAGGCGAATTGAAAGCTAAGCAGTGGTAATTAAGACCCCCCGGGGAAAATAGGGATGTCTCCTACGTTACCCATAATATGTGGAAGTATCGACGTAATTTCATAGAGTCATTCGATCTGAATGCTACATGAAGAACATAAGCCAGATGACGGAACGCGGAGACCTAGGATGTAGAAGATCATAACATGAGCGATTCGGCAGATTTGGATTCCTTTCCTATATATCCACTCATGTGGTACTTCATCATACGATTCATATAAGATCCATCTGTCTAGAGATCGTCATATACATCTAGAAAGCTGTATGCTTTGGAAGAAGCTTGTACAGTTTGGGAAGGGGTTTTTTGAGAGAAAAGAAGAATCTACTTCAACCGATATGCCCTTAGGCACGGCCATACATAACATAGAAATCACACGTGGAAGGGGTGGGCAATTAGCTAGAGCAGCAGGTGCTGTAGCGAAACTGATTGCAAAAGAGGGTAAATCGGCCACTTTAAGATTACCATCTGGGGAGGTCCGTTTGGTATCCCAAAATTGCTTAGCAACAGTCGGACAAGTGGGTAATGTTGGGGTGAACCAAAAAAGTTTGGGTAGAGCCGGATCTAAGTGTTGGCTAGGTAAACGCCCCGTAGTAAGAGGGGTAGTTATGAACCCTGTGGACCACCCCCATGGGGGCGGTGAAGGGAAAGCCCCCATTGGTAGAAAAAAACCCACAACCCCTTGGGGTTATCCTGCGCTTGGAAGAAGAACTAGGAAAAGGAAAAAATATAGTGATAGTTTTATTCTTCGTCGCCGTAAGTAAATACGTAACTAGGAATATGGAAAATTGCATTTTTGGAATTTGCAATAATGCGATGGGCGAACGACGGGAATTGAACCCGCGCATGGTGGATTCACAATCCACTGCCTTGATCCACTTGGCTACATCCGCCCCTTATCCAGCTAAAGGATTTTTCTCTTTGTTCCATTCATCATTATTCTATTTATTCTGACCTCCATACTTCGATCGAGATATTGGACATAGAATGCCACTCTTTAAAATGGAAAAAGGAGTAATCAGCTGTGACACGAAAAAAAACGAATCCTTTTGTAGCTCATCATTTATTGGCAAAAATCGAAAAGGTCAATATGAAGGAGGAGAAAGAAACAATAGTAACGTGGTCCCGGGCATCTAGCATTCTACCCGCAATGGTTGGCCATACAATCGCGATTCATAATGGAAAGGAACATATACCTATTTACATAACAAATCCTATGGTAGGTCGCAAATTGGGGGAATTCGTGCCTACTCGGCATTTCACGAGTTATGAAAGTGCAAGAAAAGATACTAAATCTCGTCGTTAACTGAATTCAGAATAGAAAGATTCAAAATAAAAAAAAAAACAAACAAAGGTAGGCGGGGAATAACCTTATTTATGACAAGTTTCAAACTGGTAAAGTATACCCCTAGAATAAAGAAGAAGAAGAGTGGGCTAAGGAAACTCGCAAGGAAAGTTCCAACCGATCGTCTACTTAAGTTCGAACGGGTTTTCAAAGCACAAAAACGCATCCATATGTCTGTTTTCAAAGCACAAAGAGTTCTTGATGAGATTCGCTGGCGTTACTACGAAGAAACTGTTATGATACTGAACCTCATGCCTTATCAAGCATCTTATCCCATCCTAAAGTTGGTTTATTCGGCAGCAGCAAATGCTACTCATTATAGGGATTTCGACAAAGCGAATTTATTCATCACTAAAGCCGAAGTCAGTAGGAGTACTATTATGAAAAAATTCAGACCTCGAGCTCGAGGACGTAGTTCTCCCATAAAAAAAACCATGTGTCATATAACAATTGTACTAAATATAGTAAAGAAATCTAAATAATCTTTAGATCCATCTAAGATTTCGATTCCCAGTAAAAAAAAAATAGAATAGAAAAATATGGGACAAAAAATAAATCCACTCGGTTTCAGACTTGGTACAACCCAAAATCACCATTCCTTTTGGTTCGCACAACCAAAAAATTATTCTGAAGGTCTACAGGAAGATAAAAAAATACGGAATTGTATCAAGAACTATATACAAAAGAATAGGAAAAAAGGCTCGAATAGAAAAATAGAATCAGACTCAAGTTCCGAAGTAATTACACATAATAGAAAAATGGACTCAGGCTCAAGTTCCGAAGTAATTACACATATAGAAATTCAAAAAGAAATCGATACGATCCACGTCATAATCCATATTGGATTCCCCAATTTATTAAAGAAAAAAGGAGCAATCGAAGAATTAGAGAAAGATCTACAAAAGGAAGTTAATTCTGTAAACCAGAGACTTAATATTGCTATTGAAAAAGTTAAAGAACCTTATAGACAACCTAACATTCTTGCAGAATATATAGCTTTCCAATTAAAAAATAGAGTTTCATTCCGAAAGGCAATGAAAAAAGCCATTGAATTAACTAAAAAAGCAGATATAAGGGGAGTAAAAGTCAAAATTGCAGGTCGTCTCGCAGGGAAAGAAATTGCACGTGCCGAATGCATCAAAAAGGGTAGACTTCCCCTCCAAACAATTCGCGCTAAAATTGATTATTGCTGCTATCCAATTCGAACTATCTATGGAGTATTAGGTGTAAAAATTTGGATATTCGTAGACGAAGAATAACTAGCCTTGTCTTCCCATTCTGTTCAGTGATAGAATAAAAAATGACAAGAGCCTTATTTTTCCTGAAATCCCTGAAAAAGAAGAAGAAATTCTACCTCTTTCTATAAGATTTAATGAAAATTGATAAATCTTTTAATATAATTGCTATGCTTAGTGTGTGACTCGTTAGTTTTTTCTTTAGAGTCGAAAATGGAGATTCAAAAAAATTGACTGAACCCTACTATAAATAGAAAAAGAAAAAAACTTAGTAATTATAGAAAATTAACTAATAACCAACCTATTGCTTCGTATTGTCGAGATCCTAACTAAGAAACAGTCACTATATGATACATCTATCATAAATGAGTAGATCTATCATATAGTTGTAGCAACTGCAATTTTTTCTCTAAAAAAGAAAATGGATTCTAGGTTGTGAAGCAAAACTAAAGGGATGTGGATAAAAGGAGGGATGATAGAAGGAAAGAATAGGAATAAGAAAGATATAGGATTCCAATATGTATGGTCTATGAGTTACATCATAAAAGGCAATGTGATAAAGCATCAATATAATAAAAATAACAGAGAATTCGAAATCGTAACTTGAAACAAGAAATACAAATTTAAAACAATAATAAAGAGCGGCCCGGGTTAATAAAACTGAGAAAATTGACTCGGAAAGAAATTTTTTGGAAGCTCCATTGTGGGATTCAGACCTAACCATTAAAGGAGAAGTAGTGGGAACGACAGAACCTATGACTGCATAGGATTTTATTGAAAAGAATCCTAATACTTCATTGGGTGGGATGGCGGAACAAACCAAAAAAATTGCCTTATTTGGTAAGGTTATAATATAAATTAACAAATAAGACAGGAAAGAGTAAATATTCGCCCGCGAAATATTTATTGAATTAGAATACTTTACCGCGATTCAATAAGAGTAAAAATAAGGAGATTTTTTGTTAAGAAAGATTACATTATCCATAAATATAGAATATAGATAAATAGACACACACATCTAGATATATTCTAGATCTTCTTTCTTGACTATATATTTATCTATTTTAACAAATTCAATATTCAATATTAAAAAAACCCTAACTTTTTCTATTATCTATTAATGTGCATCTATCCATAATATTCCAAAATATTATGGAATTAGAGAAATTTGCACGCTTTCTCATTTCATTCGCGAGGAGCTGGATGAGAAGAAACTCTCATGTCCAGTTTTGCAGTAGAGATGGAACTAAGAAAGAACCATCGACTATAACCCCAAAAGAACCAGATTTCGTAAACAACATAGAGGAAGAATGAAGGGAAAATCCTGCCGAGGCAATCGTATTTGTTTTGGTAGATATGCTCTTCAAGCACTTGAACCCGCTTGGATCACGTCGAGACAGATAGAAGCAGGACGAAGAGCAATGACACGATATGCACGTCGTGGTGGAAAACTATGGGTACGTATATTTCCCGACAAACCGGTTACACTAAGACCCACGGAAACACGTATGGGCTCAGGAAAGGGATCCCCCGAATATTGGGTAGCCGTTGTTAAACCAGGTCGAATACTTTATGAAATGGGCGGAGTATCCGAAACTGTAGCTAGAGCAGCTATCTCCATAGCTGCCAGTAAAATGCCCATACGAAGTCAATTTCTTCGATTAGAGATAGAGATATAGAACCCAAAAAAAGGAGTATTGAAGATAAAAAAACCAGGTTTTTCTTTCTGGAAAGACAGTATTTCTTTCATCCTTTTGCATTGAAATAACAAATTGAAATCAAAATAATATGATTCAACCTCAGACCCTTTTAAATGTAGCAGATAACAGTGGAGCTCGAAAATTGATGTGTATTCGAGTCATAGGAGCTGCTAGTAATCAGCGATATGCTCGTATTGGTGATGTTATTGTTGCTGTAATCAAAGACGCAGTGCCCCAAATGCCTCTAGAAAGATCCGAAGTAATTCGAGCTGTAATTGTACGTACATGTAAAGAGTTCAAATGCGAAGACGGTATAATAATACGCTATGATGACAATGCAGCGGTTATCATTGATCAAAAAGGAAATCCAAAAGGAACTCGAGTTTTTGGCGCGATCGCCGAGGAATTGAGAGAGTTGAATTTTACTAAAATAGTTTCATTAGCTCCTGAAGTATTATAAATACTAGTAGGCAAGATATAGATCAAAGAAAAAATTAGTAGATTGTGTTTCACGTATATGCTTTAAAATCCAAAATAAAAAAAAAAAAGAAAACATGTTGATTATAGAAAAATTAGGAGGAACCTAGAATTAGAGTCTTATGGGCAAGGACACTATTGCTGATTTACTAACCTCTATAAGAAACGCGGACATGAATAAAAAAGGAACAGTTCGAGTAGTATCTACAAATATTACCGAAAACATTGTTAAAATACTTCTACGAGAGGGTTTTATTGAAAGTGTTCGGAAACATCAGGAAAGTAACAGATATTTCTTGGTTTCAACTTTGCGACATCAAAAGAGAAAGACTAGAAAAGGAATATATAGAACTAGAACCTTTTTAAAGCGTATCAGCCGACCCGGCTTACGAATTTATGCCAACTATCAAGGAATTCCTAAAGTTTTGGGCGGAATGGGAATTGCTATTCTTTCTACTTCTCGAGGTATAATGACAGATCGAGAAGCTCGACTAAACAGAATTGGGGGAGAAGTCTTATGTTATATATGGTAATCGCCCCTCCTATAGTACCCGAATTCTATCTCGAACTTCCTATTTTTCAAATAAAAATACAACGTTTTTTTTTATTTGAAAATCAAAATAGAAAAATAGGAGAAAAAAAAATATGACAGAAAAAAAAAATAGGAGAGAAAAAAAAAACCCGAGAGAAGCAAAAGTCACTTTCGAAGGTTTAGTTACGGAAGCCCTACCCAACGGAATGTTCCGCGTTCGCCTAGAGAATGACACCATCATTCTGGGCTATATTTCAGGAAAGATCCGGTCTAGTTCTATACGAATACTGATGGGGGATAGGGTCAAAATTGAAGTAAGTCGTTATGATTCAAGCAAGGGACGTATAATTTATAGACTTCCCCATAAGGATTCGAAGCGTACCGAAGACTCGAAGGATACCGAAGATTTGAAGGATACCGAAGATTTGAAGGATACCAAAGATTCAAAGAATTAGGTTTTTCTTTTTTTTTCTAGGGTAATAAATTCAAAGTTCCAAATTTCAAGCGAAGAGACTTATTTTTTCCAAAGATTAGATTCATAGTTTAAGAAAGGAATACGGAAATATGAAAATAAGAGCTTCTGTTCGTAAAATTTGTACAAAATGTCGACTGATTCGTAGGCGTGGACGAATTAGAGTCATTTGTTCCAACCCGAAGCATAAACAAAGACAGGGGTAATCTTTCGAAAAAGAACTTTACTTTCTAAAAAGTAAAAAAAGTACCCGCGGAAATGTCCAAATTCCAAATAAAATAATTAAAGTAAAGGATATATTTTACCCTGAAACGGATATCTTTGTATCTTTTTTTCTTTTTGTTATTTCTAACTCATATTTATGAGATAATAAAATATGACAAAAGCTATACCAAAAATGGGTTCACGTAGGAAAGTGCGTATTGGTTTGCGTAGGAATGCGCGTTTTAGTTTACGGAAGAGTGCACGTAGAATAACAAAAGGAGTTATTCATGTTCAAGCTAGTTTCAACAATACCATTATAACTGTTACAGACCCGCAGGGTCGGGTGGTTTTCTGGTCCTCCGCGGGTACTTGTGGATTCAAAAGCTCAAGAAAAGCATCACCCTATGCTGGTCAAAGAACAGCAGTAGATGCTATTCGTACAGTGGGTTTGCAACGAGCAGAAGTTATGGTAAAGGGTGCTGGTAGTGGAAGAGATGCCGCATTACGAGCCATTGCTAAAAGTGGTGTACGATTAAGTTGTATACGCGATGTAACACCTATGCCGCATAATGGATGTCGACCTCCTAAAAAAAGACGTCTGTAAAAGAATTAAACCGCTTTCAAGAGAAATAAACGATTCAATGATCAAATAATAATACTAGTCTATTATGGTTCGAGAGGAGGTAGCAGGATCCACTCAAACACTACAGTGGAAGTGTGTTGAATCAAGAGTAGATAGTAAGCGTCTTTATTATGGTCGTTTCATTTTGTCCCCGCTTAGAAAAGGTCAAGCGGATACCGTCGGTATTGCCTTGCGAAGAGCTTTACTTGGAGAAATAGAAGGAACATGTATCACACGTGCAAAATTTGGGAGCGTGCCACACGAATATTCTACAATAGCAGGTATTGAAGAATCCGTACAAGAAATTTTACTAAATTTGAAAGAAATTGTATTGAGAAGTAATCTCTATGGAGTTAGAGACGCATCAATTTGTGTCAAAGGTCCTAGATACATAACTGCTCAAGATATCATCTTACCCCCTTCCGTAGAGATCGTTGATATGGCACAACCTATAGCTAACTTGACAGAGCCCATTGATTTCTGTATTGAGTTACAGATCAAGAGAGATCGCGGATATCACACGGAACTCAGAAAGAACTCTCAAGATGGAAGTTATCCCATAGATGCTGTATCCATGCCTGTTCGAAATGTGAATTATAGTATTTTTTATTGTGGGAATGGAAATGAAAAACACGAGATACTTTTTCTAGAAATATGGACGAATGGAAGTTTAACCCCTAAGGAAGCGCTTTATGAGGCTTCTCGTAATTTGATTGATTTATTTCTTCCTTTTCTACACGCGGAGGAAGAGGGCACTAGTTTCGAAGAAAATAAAAACAGGTTTACTCCACCCCTTTTAACCTTTCAAAAAAAATTAACTAATCTAAAGAAAAACAAAAAAGGAATTCCATTGAATTGTATTTTTATTGATCAATTAGAATTGCCTTCTAGAACGTATAATTGTCTCAAAAGGGCCAATATACATACACTATTGGACCTTTTGAGTAAGACTGAAGAAGATCTTATGAGAATTGACAGTTTTCGTATGGAAGATGGAAAACAGATATGGGACACTCTAGAGAAGCATCTCCCAATTGATTTACCTAAGAATAAGTTCTCGTTTTAAATCCATTGCAATTTTTTCCTCTTCTTCCTTTTCGAGTTAGAATAAAAAAAAAGAAAACAATTTTGCATCTTTGGCACAATCTATATTTTCGCGAAATGGATCATAATAAAATGGATTTTAGGTATCTAGGGAAGATTCACTTGGAAGTAACTATTTCCTAGATACCTATGCACGGTACTTCACGGTTGAATGAATCAACCTGAAAAATCCCTAAAAAAGACCTAAAGTTAAGGATTTTTCAATGGGTAATGTTGCTCCAATACCTAACCAAAGAGCTACCGCAGTACCGATTAAAAAGACTGTCGTAGCTACTGGGCGACGAAATGGATTTTGGAATTTATTGACATTCTCTAGAAAGGGTACTGTCAATAAGCCCGTTGGCACAGAAACCATTAAGAGAACGCCCAATAACTTATTGGGTACTGTACGGAGTATTTGAAACACGGGAAAGAAGTACCACTCGGGTAATATTTCCAGAGGAGTTGCAAACGGATCCGCCGGTTCACCAATCATTGACGGCTCAAGAACCGCTAAACCTACATTACATGCAATAGTACCTAGAATTACTACTGGAAAAATATATAAAAGATCGTTGGGCCACGCGGGTTCCCCGTAATAATTATGTCCCATCCCTTTAGCTAATTTTGCTCTTAATACAGGATCATTTAAGTCAGGTTTCTTTGTTATTGGCATAGGTGAATTCTTTAGGATCCATCCCCCAAAGGAACCGGACATGAGAATTTTTCATCATCCGGCTCGAGCAAGAATGAAAGAAAAAAGACCGTGGAAGATCCATAATAGAATAAGGTATATAATGACTCAATGACTCTAGGTAAGAAAAGCTTTATCAGATTCTCTTTTCCGAAGTTGCACCTACAACTACTCATTGAAAAGAATCCTATTCTTATGGGTAAATGCTCAATATCCAAGTGGGCTTGCAAATTTGATCATGATCAATTGCTTTGTGGATTGTCTCATGTCTCTTGATTAGTTGGTGTTTATCCCCTCAATATCGCAAATTTCTTACGTCCAAACAAAGTATTTACTTGTTACTAATAAAAAATCCAAAAGTCTAGCCTACGTTCTTCCTTAGATACCTTCTTTTACTCCGATAGTATTGCGGATCGCAATCGATGCAAAGAAAATGAATGCATTTCCATACTATAATAAAAAAGTAAGTGTAATAAATAGAGAATTAGATCATGTGATATGACTTATTCCATTTCTACTCTATGGGATCTTACGGAGCCTGTTCATGGATGACATGGTCGGGGTATGATCATAGAAAATATTCTCCTCAAGTGAACCAGCCTATCCTTCCTAGATAGGGGACTTACGTGTTGATTGGATGCGGAGACACCTTTGGTTGTGAATTCTAATGTGGCAGATCCAATTCTTTATCTGCATGGCCAAATCAATAATTCAAGTCACACACTCCCATAATCCGCCTTATTTTCTTTCGTAAAATTAACTTCAACTATTTGTATCAAAATACTTCGGAGTTGAAGAAAAGTATCCAAATGACATGTCTTATTTTACAATAACCCATGTTTGTAGCAATGAAATACCACAACCTACCCGATATGATATATGAGAATTAGAATTATCTTTCTCTATGATATGCCTTCCCTATAAAGGACCCGAAATACCTTGCTTACGTATCATTGGAAAGTGCATTAACATAAATACGGCGGTAAGCAGAGGCAGTACAAAAGTATGTAAACTATAAAAACGAGTCAAAGTGGATTGGCCCACACTAGCACTTCCACGCAATAACTCCACTAAAGGCGATCCTATTACCGGAATCGCTTCAGGTACACCTGTCACAATTTTGACTGCCCAATAACCAATTTGATCCCAAGGCAAAGAATAACCAGTTACACCAAACGATGCAGTCAATACAGCCAAAACCACACCTGTGACCCAAGTTAATTCGCGGGGTTTTTTAAATCCACCTGTGAGATACACACGAAATACGTGCAGGATCATCATTAGAACCATCATACTTGCTGACCATCGATGAACTGATCGGATTAACCAACCAAAGTTGGCCTCGGTCATTATGTATTGAACCGAGGAAAAAGCCTCTGTAACGGTTGGGCGGTAGTAAAAAGTCATAGCAAAACCTGTAGCGACTTGTACTAGAAAACAAGTAAGTGTAATTCCCCCTAAACAATAAAATATGTTGACATGAGGAGGAACATATTTACTAGTTATATCATCCGCAATTGCCTGAATCTCAAGACGTTCCTCAAACCAATCATATACTTTATTGAGATAGGTAACTAACCCGAGTCCCCCTCCGAGAACCGTATATGAAAATTTCATCTCGTACGGCTCAAGCAGAAACACACAAATTTTCAACGGATATTAGAAAAAAAGGGTTCAAAACTTCATCAGCCACTGGATTGGGTCGATTTGCCTTGAAGATATGAAATAAGAAAAATCCAGAATTTATTCTTTGTGATGATAATGCCAAAAAATCTCAAGTTGGCTCATCTGTCTTCCTTTCTTTGCCTTATGTTGGTCATTAGAGGCCTCTTGACTTTTCTCTTCCCTATTTTGGATTTCTTTTTTTTTTTTGCGTAATGCGGATTTACTCTTGTTTTGTTTTACTAGTAAATAAATAAAGCAAAAATTCTAGTAGTTTTCTGATAGAAATTATCTTGTTGCGATCCTATGAATCAGTTCAATTAAAACCTTAGATTCATACTAGAGCCACGATGATTGAGTCTCAAGCTAAACAAAAGGCAAGGGTTCTTCGAATAAGAACCGCTTGATGATCATTTATTGAATCGGTGTAATAACTCGACAAAATCAAGAGAAAAAAAAAGTTGTCTTTTGGGCAAACAAATTTGGAAGGAAGACATTTTCTTTTTTTATTAAAAACTACTTGAATTTTTTTCAGTCTGGTTGCGAGGTCTGAATAGTGAGTATGAATCATAGTTCCATTTTTTTTTCTTGATCCACTCTATCTATTTCGTGTTCCAGATACTAGAATAAATAATAAATATCCGACGAATTAGAATCATCTTGATAGAGATAACAGGCCCTTTCTATGTATTATCAATAGGATCAATTCTAACAAGTCACACACTCATATTCCAGAGATACCGAAACAAAAAAATTCCACGGTCGAACTACCAGAATGTCTAGAAATGTAGAGCTTAAAGTAGAAAGGCTTTTTTGGATGGAAAAACTATGACTTCGTAGTTTTAGTTAGTAGAAACCTAATTCATTAAAATTCCGTCCAGTAAAACAGAAGAATTATAAATTTCTAAAATGATAGATAGGAATATCGCGAATAAAGCCATTGCGACCCCCATAAAAGGAGTAGTCCCCCAACCCGGAGCTACTTTCCCATATTCCGAATTCAAGGGTTTCAATAAACTACCTGCGCGAGTTCGTCTTGGCCCAGGTCTAGAACTATCTTCAACGGTTTGTGTAGCCATAAATTCTATTTAATCATTGGTGTTGACTTTGTATACTATTCCGTTGTAGTTGTAAATACACGATCTTTTCGTAGATCCATTGTAATCTTGAAATTCTATAAAAATGGAAACAGCAACTTTAGTCGCCATCTCCATATCTGGTTTACTTGTAAGCTTTACTGGGTATGCCTTATATACCGCGTTTGGGCAACCCTCTCAACAATTAAGAGATCCATTCGAAGAACACGGGGACTAATTGAAGTAAGAAGTCTCCCAGATGGGGAGACTTCTTACTTCAATGAAATTATTTCATTTTTTTAGTCGGAACCTTAGGTGGTTCTCGGAAGAAGATAGCGAAAAAAATTATCCCTAAAGTCGAAACTAAAAGGAACGTATAAACCAATGCTTCCATAGATTCGATCGTGGTTTATTTACAATTATAACTTCCACACCTATTCATTTGTCATTTGGGATCATTTCCCATATAAAGAAAGAAAAAGAGTCAAAGAAAGGATGGGAGATGTTTCCCATGTCAAATCAAAAAAGAGAGATGAAAGATACCATAGCAATGTGGTATCAGACTGCCTGTCTCCTTGTAGTTGGATCTCCAACTTTTTGGAATGTTCCAAATTCCACTTGAGCATCCAAGTCTGGATCAATACCAGCAAAAACATCTCGGAACAAGGTTCTAGCGCCATGCCAAATGTGTCCGAAAAAGAAGAGCAAAGCAAAGGTAGCATGACCAAAAGTGAACCAACCCCTTGGACTGCTGCGAAAAACACCATCCGATTTCAGAGTAGCCCGATCTAATTCAAAAATTTCCCCTAATTGGGAACGCCTCGCATATTTTTTTACAGTAGCAGGATCAGAATAACTTACTCCATTAAGTTCGCCACCATAGAACTCCACCGTTACGCCTACTTGTTCAACACTATATTTGGATTCTGCTCTTCTAAAAGGAACGTCCGCTCTCACAATTCCCTCTTCATCTACCAAAACAACCGGAAATGTTTCAAAAAAAGTAGGCATACGGCGTACAAAAAGCTCGCGCCCTTCTTTATCTCTAAAGACGGGATGTCCTAACCATCCAACAGCTATTCCATCCCCATTGTCCATTGAGCCTGCTCTGAATAATCCCCCCTTTGCCGGATTATTACCAATATAATCATAAAAGGCTAATTTTTCGGGAATTTTAGACCAAGCTTCTGATAAACTAAGATTTTCGGCTAACCCATCGCTAACTCTTCGATATATTTCTTGCTGAAAGTATCCCTGATCCCACTGATAACGAGTAGGCCCAAATAATTCGATTGGGGTAGTTGCTGACCCATACCACATAGTTCCGGCAACTATGAAAGCTGCAAAAAAAACAGCAGCGATACTACTGGAAAGTACAGTTTCAATATTGCCCATACGTAATCCTTTGTATAGACGTTGAGGCGGACGGACACTAAGATGGAATAGGCCCGCTAATATGCCCAATGTACCCGCAGCAATATGATGAGAAGCTATTCCCCCCGGAACAAAAGGATCAAAACCTTCTACACCCCACGCTGGATTTACAGCTTGTACTTTTCCAGTTAGTCCATAAGGATCGGACACCCATATCCCAGGACCATACAAACCCGTTACATGAAATGCGCCAAAGCCAAAGCAAGCCACCCCTGCAAGAAATAAATGAATTCCAAAAATCTTGGGCAAATCCAAAGAGGGTTTTCCCGTCCGCTCATCACAGAATATTTCTAGGTCCCAATATACCCAATGCCAGATAGCTGCCAAGAAACACAAGCCAGAAAACACAATATGCGCACCTGCCACACCTTCATAACTCCAAATACCCGGATTCGTTACAGTTCCTCCTGAAATACTCCAACCACCCCACGAATTGGTTATTCCTAAACGAGTCATGAAGGGAATGACGAACATACCTTGTCTCCACATTGGATCCAGAACAGGATCAGAGGGATCAAAAACCGCTAATTCGTATAAAGCCATCGAGCCGGCCCAACCAGAAACTAGAGCTGTGTGCATTATATGCACCGAAAGCAATCGACCCGGATCATTCAATACAACAGTATGAACACGATACCAAGGCAAACCCATGGAAATACCCCTTTAGCAAAGAAAAATAGACACGATGTCGCTTTATTTTATCGCATTGGAAAAGACTATCCATATCCTATGTACCTAACCCCTTTAGGGGATTCTGTGTCAGAAAGCGTGAATATTTATTTCATTCCATTAAAAATAAGAAGCCAATTCTGTTCGTAAGAAGAAAGAGAAGCAGATCTATTCTATACTCGATAAGTGCCAATATGCAATGGGTAGCTTGGCCTATTTGGAAAAAAAACGAAGAATAGATCCCTATCCCTCTTTGTTTATCATTCCAATCACCGATTCTTTTTTCTTTATTCAATCTGTCTTACCTTCCTTATAGATATAACCTTTCAATCTATGTATTATTTCAATCTACGTATTAATAGAATCCATAGTATTCATATAGAATAAGAAAAAAAAAAAGACAATAAACTGCGGATTCTTTCTTTCTCTTCCATTCTTACGTTTCCATATTAAAGTATAGTTTTCTTACTTAAATTTAATAATATTAATCTAATATGCCCATTGGTGTTCCAAAAGTACCTTACCGGATTCCCGGAGATGAAGAAGCGACTTGGGTTGACTTATACAATGTTATGTATCGAGAAAGGACACTTTTTTTAGGTCAAGAGATTCGTTGCGAGATCACGAATCATATTACAGGTCTCATGGTATATCTCAGTATAGAAGATGGAATTAGCGATATTTTTTTGTTTATAAACTCCCCAGGCGGGTGGCTAATCTCAGGAATGGCAATTTTTGATACGATGCAAACGGTGACACCAGATATATATACAATATGCCTCGGAATAGCTGCGTCCATGGCATCCTTCATTCTGCTTGGAGGAGAACCCACCAAGCGTATAGCATTCCCTCACGCGAGGATTATGCTTCACCAACCTGCTAGTGCTTATTATCGGGCAAGGACACCAGAATTTTTCCTAGAAGTGGAGGAGTTACACAAAGTTCGCGAAATGATCACAAGGGTTTATGCACTAAGAACAGGCAAGCCTTTTTGGGTTGTATCCGAAGACATGGAAAGGGATGTTTTTATGTCAGCAGACGAAGCCAAAGCTTATGGACTTGTCGATATTGTAGGGGATGAAATGATTGACGAGCACTGCGATACTGATCCAGTGTGGTTTCCAGAAATGTTTAAGGATTGGTAGTGGTCGCATTTCTTGTAAATTTATTTCAAACCTAAATTCAGGTTTTCTGCGATTTAATAGAAAATAGAAATACTTCATGATGATCAATCATCAGGTTAAGATCGATCTAAACCAATCCTTTTTTTCTATATACATACGACATGCCAACGGTTAAACAACTTATTAGAAACGCAAGACAGCCAATACGAAATGCTAGAAAATCGGCCGCGCTTAAGGGATGTCCTCAGCGTCGAGGAACATGTGCTAGGGTGTATGTGTGACTCGTTCAGATCATGAGTTCAAACAAATAAGACAATTTTGGAAGTATCCATGATCGGTACCAATGAATAGGATAGAGAAGCTCTATCCTAGATTTCTATGGTAATATGGAATTTCTGGTTTCCTTTGGTGCAAATCCAATCATCTAAATTGGAAATAAGAAGCAATTCCCCCATTGGTAGAGAATGGTTATCCATTAAGCGGAGGAAATAGTAATAAAAAGAAAAAGGCTTATGCTCCTTTATCTTAAAAGAACGGACTAACAGGGTCAGCTACTTAGCCAACTTTCATAATTAAATGCCGTCACTGTATGGATAACTCTTATTGTGAAAAGAGCTATTTACTCTATAATGGATAGGTAGAGCCAAAGAATGTGAACTATACAAGTTCACAATACCTTTTGATGAAATGAAAGAAAGGGCTCCGGTGTATAGAGAGGGCCTCACCGTTTAAAAGGGAACCATAGAAACGATGGAACCCACTATTTTTTTGAGTATCGTTAGAATTTGTTATTTCTATGCGAAATAACTGAAGGGAATAGAATAAAAAATCGTGGTTGGGAAGGTTACAGTAGCAAAAGCCATTGGAATTAATATTTTATATATCGGAATAATTCGTTTTGTTATTAATGGGAAAAAGGATGGCTAAAAGAAGAGAAATCATTAGTTATTCATTAAGGTTAATTTGATTCAATGACCAGAGTTCCGCGAGGATATATAGCTCGGAGACGACGAACAAAAATGCGTTCATTTGCCTCAAACTTTAGAGGGGCTCATTTAAGACTTAATCGAATGATTACTCAACAAGTAAGAAGAGCTTTTGTTTCCTCTCATCGAGATAGAGGCAGGCAAAAGAGGGATTTTCGTCGTTTGTGGATCACTCGGATAAACGCAGCAACGCGGATATATAAAGTATTCAATAGTTATAGTAAATTAATACACAATCTGTACAAGAAGGAATTGATTCTTAATCGTAAAATGCTTGCACAAGTAGCTGTATCAAATCCAAATAATCTTTACACGATTTCCAATAAAATAAAGATCATCAATTAAATGGATAAAAAAGTAATATACAGGAATAATTAAAACCGAATTCCCGGAGAGGGAACTCCGGGAAGATACAATAAATTAAGATTAAGTGGTAAGAATCAACGAGCATGTTGCAATAAATAAAAAAACTATTTATTCTTCCCCATTTTTCTTTCTTATAACAAACACAAGAATCAAAACTGGATTACTTTCCTTATATATAGGTCTGGCCCTTTCGAATAAAACATCAACAATCGGAACTTAAGTTCCGATTGTTGTTTCTTAAATTCTGGTTGGAGTTTCTTAAGTTTCGATTGGAATTGAACTTTTGCGTTAATTGAGGAATATGTCTATTTTTTCTGGGTCTAGGACCAGTAATTATTGAAATTGACTGGGCTTGAAATTGCTTCTCATTCTCATAGTTACGAAATGGTAAGAAAGATAAAATACGAGCCTGTTTTATAGCAAGAGTAATTAATCGTTGTTGTTTCAAGGTTAATCTATTTATTCGTCTCGATAATATTTTTCCTTGTTCACTAATAAATCGATTAATTAAACTCATGTTTCTATAATCAATTGGATCCCCCGGGCCAATCCGAGGACGCCTACGAAAAGGTTGTTTGGATTTACGAAAAGGTTGTTTGGATTTACGAAAAGTTTGCTTGGACTTACGAAAAGTTTGCTTGGATTTTTGAAAAGTTTGCTTGGATTTACGAAAGGGTTGCTTAGATTTATGAAAAGGTTGTTTAGATGTATACATGATTTATTCTTTATTAAAAAATTGGAAAAAAAATGGATTTCTTTATTTTATTAATTTTGGATCCAGAAGAAGTAGTCTTTCTTTGGTCCATATATTATTTGATTCATATCATATATTATTTGATTCATATATAGTATATGAATACCCTCTATACATATGAAATAATATCTACCTGAAATCAAATGAGTTGATTTGTATTTTGTATTCTATCTATGTTCTATATATTAAATCTGTTCTTTGGAAAGATCGAACACACGATGCTCCTATTTTTTTATTTCGCCATGAGTCGTATGCTTGCGACAATAACGACAAAATTTTTTGAATTCTAATTGTCCAGGTGTATTGTGGCGATTCTTTTGAGTACTATATCTAGAAATCCCCGTCGATTCCTTATTGGCACCTTTTCGAACACAACTGATACATTCCAAAATAAGTCTGATTCTAACATCTTTCCCCTTGGCCATGAACCTCCTTTCTTTTTTGGATTGACTTAACTTAATTCTTCTACTTATTCTTTTATTCTTCTATTTTGAATCCGAAGAAGAAGAATAAAATCCATTAGAATAAAAAATTTTGGAAATTCTTAAATTAAGTAATAAAAAATGGAGAAATAATTAAAGAATACAATCCTTGTCGAATTAGCAAGGATTTTGCTTCGAAATCCTTTCATTTAAGTAGCCAGCCCAGCCTCTTTCTATGCTCTGATTTCTGAGGCCTGACTTAGCTTGGATACCGCTTTTAATTGAATTTCTGTTTTCCAAAATGGGATTTACCGAATTTTTCATGACTCTGAGGTTCAACCCAATCCATCTTTTCTTTCTTTTTCCTTCCTATACTAAAAAAAAAAGGATTGAAAAAGGGAAAATTTTCGTCATGTCACGAAGAATTCCTCGCATAGCAATAACTAGAATTAAAAAAAAGGGAATGACAAAGCATCTGGGAATAAACGATTAATTTCTATCAATAAACCTGCTAAAGCCCCAAACCATAGAGTACTTAGCACGGGTGCTACAGAGAGATATGTTTTTATATCCCGCATTGAAAATCCTCCTTCCTTATTGGAATACATATATGATCAGATACTCTTGCCCAAGATCTTTTGTATTTCTTTTGTTTATGCGAAATTCCTAACTAAAAAAACAAAATCAATATTCTATATAGAATGAACCGTATAGACGAGATTTTCCTATCCCTAAAAAAGAAAAAGATGACCTCTTCTTCCTATACATTACCAAGGAATAGTAATCTTTCTTTTATAGGTGAAATTAGATTCGATTTTAGATGTATACCATTCCTTGACTTGATTATATGAGACCAAAAAGAAGAAATGACAAGAAGGTTCTGTTCTATATAGATAGAGAAAGAGAAGAAAATTACGATGTGGAAAACAAGACAGGAATTGTGTACAATGCCATTGTACAACAATTTGGAAAAGGGATGTAGCGCAGCTTGGTAGCGCGTTTGTTTTGGGTACAAAATGTCACAGGTTCAAATCCTGTCATCCCTACCTATTACTTCTTTCTTCTTTATGGGCAGTAGCGAGGAGATCAATTAAAGTGGGTATAACTTGAATTTGTGGATACTATACGTACGTGAGACACGTTAGGAGTAGAAAAGGGTTTTCTTTTTGAATGAAAGCGCTCTTAGTTCAGTTCGGTAGAACGCGGGTCTCCAAAACCCGATGTCGTAGGTTCAAATCCTACAGAGCGTGATTCCATCTATCTTATGTCGAAGCAGAGTAAAATAACTTAACAAAACAAAGTTGAATTGCAACTCCAATTTGACCTCCTCTCTGGTCTGGAGGAGGTCAATCAAAAAAGAAATATTACTCAATCAAAGATCCAACTGATCCCCACGCCTGTATTGCAAATACGCAGTCACGAATAATCCCGCTAAAGTAATAGGAATTAGGCCTAAGACGATTCCAAATAGAAAAACTTCAATCATTTCGATTTGTTCGAGGGGATAAAAAAAAAGAGGTACGATCTATCCCTAAATAGTAGTCTAAATTATCCACGAATCTCAATGACCAAGAAAAGAATTGGTAATTAGTGTGGAAAAGAGTCGTAGAATACCAGGAATCCAAAAGAAAGATTTTTCTTTTCTGACTTATTCATTCAATTCATTTCAAATAAGACGTATCTTGTTCAAACCAATAAATAGAGCTGGGGTTATAGTTAAAGCAGCCAGTAGAAAACCGAAATAACTAGTTATAGTAAGCATGAAAGGGTTAAATTCCATTTATTTTTTTACTACACTACATATGTTGGTAAAGCACTTACCTAAGTTATGGAAAATTCAGAATTCATCGGTTATTTTAGATAATACTAAAAAACAAGATCGAGTGAGATACAGAAGTGTAAAAGAGAATCGATTCATCAGATGCGACATGAGTCCCTAATTCCGAATCAAGAGATTTGTTGTGGAATCTGTCAGTTGAGTAAAGTAATAATATTAAGAACTAGATCATCTAACCCCATTGAAAAATGAAATTGGATTTTCGGGAGAATTTTGGAATAAAAGATAAATAAAGAATTGAAACGGTCGAATATTCCCCTATTCCTTCTTATTTTAACTGATTGTATTCCATATGGAATAAGAGGAGAAGAAAAGCATTCCACGACCCCCCGAGGGGCCCCTTAAAAAAAGGAAAGCTCCTCCTTGAATTTACTTTATTTTTATTCCTTTTTCGAACCCCCAACCAAAGTTGATTCGAAGACGAGTCACTTCAATTATCCTTTTAAGTTTTATCTTCTGTCTTTCCCTATTTCATCTCGTAAAGTTCCACTCTTGCAGTTTAGTCAAGAAAGTTAGACCTAATCCAACAAATAAGGCAAGGATTGGTTACGAATCTTGATTCTTCAAAGAATGTTTTCTTTCTTTCATAACAGATTATCTACTATTCGATTTTCTATTTATTAGATATTATG